TACATGATGGAGTCAATTTTGTAACACTGTATACAACACACATCACAACTTGTTGAATGCGCCAATCGAGCCTTGTCATGGTTTTGGGGTTTGACATGAATTAATAAGGTGATCGGGGCGTAAGGGGGTAAGGGGGTTTGTCGCGCGAAAACTTTTTCCTAACTTTGCTAAGAAGGGGGGATAAATATAAGGGTTTGTGGATTGAGTAAAGATACTTTATGTACTTGATATCAGTTATGCAACTCTTATAAGAATGGTGATGAAGTATTCCACAATTAGCAAGGTTCAAGCAAGGAAAGTGTTCTACCTTGATAGTTGGCATTAGGAGGGAGTCGCCAAGTGCCAAGTGAAAGAGACCCGAAAAAAAGGAACCAAATGCGCAAAAATGAACGCTCGGCTTGGGGAGTAACGAGTCGTATGGTCGCCGCCATTAACTTATGTAAGCTTAAACCACTGAGTGAGTAAATATAAATGTGTGGCCCTGAAATAGGAACCAAATGCCAGGAATAGTTCACTCTGTGAAACCCCCACTGTTTTTGTCCGTGATCTTATCATTAAGAGTATGCGTTTATTTATCTGGTTGGTCGGTTCTTACTGCGCGTAATAACCTTTCATTCAAGAAGAGTCAAATAACTCAAGGAAATAGTTGGATGGACAGTGTGGGGAAACGTTATCCATTAATAAGGTTAGATGAGAGTGTGATTAAGTGAGGGGTGAGCTGAGGATCAATGACTTATAATGTTACTTGCTGGTTCTTTAGATAAACCTTTTTGAATAGTCTTAGGATATGTTTTTAAAGCTTTAGTAAATTCTTCAATTTTGTTTGATTTACAAGTTTTATGTAGGTTGATATCTATTTATGTAATATTATACATATTATGTACTATACCATATATATGTAATATATACATGATATGTATTTATACCATTTATATATGTAATATGTACATAATATGTACTAAAATCATATATGTATGTAATTAATACATATTATGTATTAACACCATATATATATATCGGTTATCATAAGCGTGTATTCTAAACATCATATGTCTTTAATATTTCACATAATATGAAGTTTCTCAGAAAATAGTTTAGTTTAGAATACTAGCTTTGGGAGTTAGTGGTGGAAGTTGAAATCTTTCTTTTCTGGGCCTTGGGGAGGATTTTAACCTCCGCTCTCCGGATTACAAAACCGGCGCTTTTACGCTAAGCTACTAAGGCAGTTTCACTCTAGGGCCTTGTTTTCTAGATGCCCAGCTAGGGGTGCTAGCACTAGGAATAATGTAAAGTAAAGAATTGAAGCTACTTGGCCAATAATGATGAATGGGTGTTCGACTGGCATTCCTCCAATTCATGTAAGGATGATGACGTCGGCCACGAGGGTTCAGAATAGGAACTGTGTGATAGGGCGAAATGTTAGTCCTCGCTGTTTTGATGTGTGAAGGATGGGGACTACTATAAGTACAAGGATAGAGAATAGTAATGCTAGTACTCCGCCTAGTTTATTAGGAATAGAGCGCAGAATAGCGTAGGCAAATAGGAAGTACCATTCTGGCTTGATGTGTGGCGGGGTGACTATGGGGTTGGCAGGGGTGAAGTTATCTGGGTCGCCAAGAAGGTTTGGGGAAAATAGGGCTAGAGAGGTGAGTGCCAGGAGTATAATTGCAAATCCTAGGAGATCTTTATAAGAGAAGTAAGGGTGGAATGAGATTTTGTCTGCGTCTGAGTTTAGCCCGGCGGGGTTGTTTGAGCCTGTTTCATGGAGGAACAAAAGATGGAGAATTGTAACCCCTGCGATTACGAAGGGGAAGAGGAAGTGAAATGCGAAGAATCGGGTTAAAGTAGCATTATCAACGGAAAAGCCTCCCCAGATTCATTGTACTAGCATATCTCCTACGTAGGGGACGGCGGATATTAGGTTGGTAATAACTGTGGCCCCTCAGAAGGATATTTGTCCTCAAGGAAGAACATAGCCAACGAAAGCGGTTATTATGACCAGAAGGAGGAGTACTACGCCAATGTTTCAGGTTTCTTTGTAAAGATAAGAGCCATAGTAAAGTCCTCGGGCAATGTGAGCATAGATGCAAATAAAGAAGAATGAGGCTCCGTTTGCGTGCATGTTGCGAATAAGTCAGCCGTAGTTTACGTCTCGGCAGATGTGGGTGACGGATGAAAAAGCAGTTGCGATGTCAGAGGTGTAGTGCATGGCTAGAAAGAGGCCTGTAAGAATTTGTGTAGCAAGACATAGCCCTAGTAGTGAGCCGAAATTTCATCAAGCTGAGATGTTGGAAGGGGCGGGGAGGTCAACTAATGCGTCGTTAGCAATTTTTAGCAGTGGGTGAGTTTTTCGTAGGCTTGCCATTAGGGTTTTTATAGTTGAATAACAACGGTGGTTTTTCAAGTCATTAGTCTCGGTTAGAATCCGGGTAGAAATTATGTTGTTTTTTGGATGTGTTTATCTAGTTGGGTTCGTCCTAGGGATGGTGGGGGTTGCGTCAAGTCCTTCTCCTTATTATGGGGCGTTGGGTTTAGTTTTGTGTTCAGGATCAGCTTGTGCCTTTTTAGCAATTACTGGTTCGGGGTTTTTGGCCTTGGCTTTGTTTCTGATTTACTTAGGGGGGATGGTCGTAGTGTTCGGGTACACGGCTTCTTTAGCGGCGGACCCGCACCCTGATCCTTGGGGGGATGCCTCTGTGTTCGAGCATTTTATGTTCTTCTTTATTGCGGTTGTTGTGGGGCTAATGTACGCGCTTCCTCCTCTTGTAGAGTTTGGTGCTGGGGTATTAAGCAGTTGAAAAGAGTTCTTTATGGTTCGAGCTGAGGCTGGGGGTGTGGCTATGCTCTACTCTTCTGCCGGTCCTGTGTTGTTGATTTGTGCGTGGGCTTTGTTGTTAACTTTGTTTGTAGTTTTGGAGTTGACTCGGGGGTTGGATCGGGGTGCGTTACGGGCAGTTTAGTTTAGGGCTAGGAGGGTAGCTAGTCCCGAGGTAATGAGGAAGAAGGTTAGATAAGTTTTAATTATTCCCTGTTGGGCGTCACTTGTTAAAGTAGACAAACTCATTTGGGTTGAAGTTAGTCCTTTAGGGCCGATTTTCTCAAATCAGTTTTGATCAACTATCTGGTTGGCTATGGTTTGGCCAAGAATGAGGTTGAGTTTTGGTACGATTCGGTGGACTGTGGAGGGGAAGTAGCCAAGCATGTTCGAGAAGTTGTGGGTTTTGATGGTTGGGGTTGACTTAAATTGTTTTGAGGTGAGGTTGGCTAGCTCTATGGCAGCAAGGAGGCCGAGGATCGTGACCAAGAGGGCTGCTAATTTTAGGGTGGGGGGTATGGTCATAATAGGGGTTTTTGTGGGTAATGTGTTGGAAGTCAGGATAAGTCCGGCTACAATGCTGCCTCAGGCGAGTCGTTTAATTGGGTTGATTACTGCTGAGTCGTTTTCGTTAATGGGAGAGAGAGGAAGGAATCGGGGAGTTCCTATGGTAACGAAGAAGACGACTCGGAAGCTGTAGACTGCAGTGAAGGAGGTAGCAATAAGGGTAAGAATCAGGGCTCAGGCGTTCAGGTAGGAGGTGTTTAGGGCTTCGATGATAGCGTCTTTGGAGAAAAAGCCTGCGAGGAAGGGGGTTCCTGTAAGGGCAAGGCTCCCGATGGTTAAGCAGGAAGAGGTGAATGGGGCGAGGTTGTGTATTCCTCCTATTTTTCGAATGTCTTGCTCGTCGTTTAGGCTGTGGATAATTGATCCTGAGCACAGGAAAAGTATAGCTTTAAAGAAGGCATGAGTGCAGATGTGAAAGAATGCTAGTTGTGGTTGATTGAGTCCAATGGTCACTATTATTAATCCAAGTTGGCTTGAGGTGGAAAAAGCTACAATTTTCTTGATGTCATTTTGAGTAAGTGCGCAGGTTGCAGTAAATAGAGTAGTTAGGGCCCCTAAGCAGAGACAGATTGTCAAGGCTGTTTGGTTTGCTTGCGTAAGGGGGTGAAGTCGGATTAGGAGGAAGATTCCTGCAACGACTATAGTGCTTGAATGTAGTAGGGCCGATACCGGTGTTGGACCCTCTATTGCGGATGGAAGTCAGGGGTGAAGTCCGAATTGGGCCGATTTTCCGGTGGCAGCGATGATTAGGCCTAGTAAGGGGAGAGTTATGTCCATGTTATGTGAGAGGGAGAAGATTTGTTGTATTTCTCAGGAGTTAAGGTTTATGGCAAACCATGCTATGCTTATGATTAGGCCAATGTCTCCAACTCGGTTGTAGATGACGGCCTGGAGGGCGGCGGTGTTGGCGTCTGCTCGTCCATACCATCACCCGATTAAAAGAAAGGATATAATTCCTACACCTTCTCATCCGATAAATAGTTGGAACATGTTGTTTGCTGTAACTAGGATAATCATGGCGATGAGGAATATGAGAAGATATTTAAAGAAGCGGTTTATAAAGGGGTCTTCGTGCATGTATCATGAGGCAAATTCTAGGATAGATCAGGTGACGTAGAGTGCAATTGGGGTAAAGATGATTGAGTACGAGTCAAATTTCAGGCTAATGTTAATGTTGAATGTTGAGGTGTTTATTCAGTGTCAGGTGGTTACGATCGTCTCTACCCCCTGGTCTAGAAAGATAAATAGAGGGATTAGACTGATGAAGAATGCGGTGCTGACTGCGGTCTTTACATGGGTGACTGCCCAGTCTGGTGTTTTTGGGGCGGGGTTAATTGTTGAAAGAACTGGGTAGGCCAAAAGTGCAAAAATTAGGGTTAGGGAGGATGAAAAGATTAGGGTAGTTTGCATAGCCTTTGCTTGGATTTGCACCAAGAGTTTTTGGTTCCTAAGACCAACGGATGGCTGTTATCCTTCAAAGGCCGAGTGAGCCGTGGATTTTAACTACGGGGATAAAGATTAGCAGTCTCTATTGTTTACAGAACCTCTCTCGGCGGATAAGTGGGGTTTAACCTCTATCTTTGGAATCACAATCCAACATTTTTATTAAACTATATCTGCAGTAGAGTCACCCTCATATAAATTCAGGTTTTAGAATAAGGAGCATGACAGGGAGTAAATGGAGGGTAATGAGAAGGTGTTCCCGGGTGTGGTATGGAGTGAGTCCGGTGATGTGGGCTGGCACTGGGCCCCGTTGGGTTATTAAGAACATGTAAAGGGAGTACCCTGCTGTAATTAGTGTTCCTGTCCCAGTGAGGATTAAAGTTCATGGGGACCAGTTAAAGAGTGTTGTAATGATTATTACTTCCCCTATTAGATTAGGGAGAGGGGGAAGTGCTAAGTTAGCCAGGTTAGCAATAAACCATCATGTTGCTGTAAGGGGGAAGAGTATTTGAAGTCCTCGGGCTAGGACTATGGTTCGACTGTGTGTTCGTTCATAGGCAGTGTTAGCCAGGCAGAATAGGGCGGAGGAAACGAGTCCGTGGGCGATTATTAGAATAATTGCTCCGGTCAGCCCCCATGGGGTCTGGATAAGGATTCCTCCTGCTACTAACCCCATGTGGCTAACTGATGAGTAGGCAATTAAAGATTTCAGGTCAGTCTGTCGTAGGCAAATAGAGCCGGTTATGATTACACCTCAGAGGGCTAAAATAATAAATGGGTAGGCTGCTTCTTTAGTCAGGGGGTCAAGGATTGAGGTGATTCGGATAAGACCATACCCCCCAAGTTTAAGAAGCACTGCAGCTAGGACCATAGACCCTGCAATCGGGGCTTCTACGTGGGCTTTGGGGAGCCAGAGATGGACTCCGTAAAGGGGCATTTTTACTAGAAAGGCTAAAAGGCAGCCCGCTCATCAAATTGTATCCCCTCATGAGTTGAGGGCTAGAGGTTGGCTAAAATTAAATGATAGTATGGATAGGCTACCTGCTGAGCTATGGAGAGCAAGAAGGGCAACTAGAAGGGGGAGAGATCCTGCTAAGGTGTAGAATAAAAAGTAAGTTCCGGCGTTAAGTCGTTCTGCTTGGTTTCCTCAGCGGGTGATAATAATTAGGGTGGGAACTAGGGTTGCTTCAAACATTACATAAAATATAATTACTTCTGTTGCCCCGAAAGCCAGGATTAGAAGGGCTTGAAGGGAGGTGAGGAGGGAGATAAATGTTCGTTGTCGGGAGGTTGGCTCCGTCCGAGTGTGGTTCTGGCTCGCAAGGATTATCAGGGGGAGAAGTCAGCATGAAAGCACTAGAAGAGGAGCTGATAGTGGGTCAACTGCCACGTAGAAGTTGGGTAGAGTTCATCCGGTTTCTGAATCTCAGTTAAACCAGTAGAGGCTTATTAGGGCAATAGCTAGGCTGTGAGTGATGGAGGAGGCCCATAATCATTTTTTAGGCGAGAGCCAGATTGTAGGAAAGAGCATAATTGTTGGAATTAAAATGTTTAACATTGAAGAATGTTTATGCTTTGAACCTGGTCCGTGCCGTGGGTTCGGGCTGTCGCTACAAGGATTGCTAGGCCAGTGCTGGCTTCACAGGCAGAGAGGGCCAGGAGAATAAGGGGGGCGCCTGAGAAGCTAGTTGACTCTGTTATTTGGCTTCATAGTGAAAGGGCCACGAATAGAGATAGTATTATGCCCTCAAGGCAGAGAAGCGCAGAGAGAAGATGGGTTCGTCGCAGGGCAAGGCCTGCCAGTCCTAAAGTGAATGCTGCACTAAAGCTGAGGAAAGCAGTGGTCATAAGGGGGTTACGGGTTTTAACCATAATTGTCTGAGCCGAAATCAGAAGTCTTAAATTGGACTAACTCCCTATTCGGCCCATTCAAGCCCGCCTTGGAGTCATTCATAGATGAGTCCTAGGGTGAGTAGAGTGAGGATGCCTGTTGTTAATAAAAATGTCTGAGTTGGATTTGGAAGTTGATTAGCTCATGGAAGCGGGAGGAGGAGTGCAATTTCTAGGTCAAAAAGGAGAAAGAGAATAGCTACCAGGAAGAATCGCAAGGAAAAGGGGAGTCGTGCAGACCCTAGCGGGTCAAATCCGCATTCATAGGGGGAGAGTTTTTCAGCATCAGGGTTCATTTGGGGGAGTCAGAATGAAACAATAATTAGGATGCATGAAAGGAGCGCTGTAATTATTATAATTGATGAGAGTAAGCTCATTATCTTTCCTTGGAGTTTAACCAAGTCTAGATGGTTGGAAGCCATCTGTACTGTCTTTTATACTAGAAAGATTATGATCCTCATCAGTAGATAGACACATAAAGGAAAAGTCAAACTACGTCAACGAAATGTCAGTATCATGCGGCTGCCTCAAATCCAAAATGATGCCCTGAGGTGAAATGGAAGAGAATTTGGCGTAGCAGGCAGACAGCTAGAAAAGTAGAGCCGATAATAACATGGAGTCCGTGGAATCCTGTGGCAACGAAGAACGTTGATCCGTACACTCCGTCTGCAATTGTGAATGGGGCTTCGTAGTATTCTAAGCCTTGAAGGAAAGTAAAGTAGAACCCTAGAAGAATGGTTAGGGCTAAAGATTGAATAGCTTGTTTTCGTTCCCCCTCTATGAGGCTGTGGTGGGCTCATGTTACGGTTACCCCAGAGGCTAGCAGGACGGCTGTATTAAGAAGTGGAACTTCGAATGGGTCTAGTGTTGTGATTCCTGTTGGGGGTCAGCAGCCCCCTAGTTCAGGAGTAGGTGCTAGGCTAGAGTGATAGAAGGCCCAGAAAAATCCGGCAAAAAAGAATACTTCTGATGTAATAAATAAAATTATCCCATATCGAAGTCCTTTTTGGACTGGGGGAGTGTGGTGTCCCTGGTAAGTGCCTTCTCGTACAACATCGCGTCATCATTGGAATATAGTAAGTAAAGTAAGAATAAGTCCTAAGGTTATTAGGGTTGTGGAATGAAAGTGAAATCAAATTGCGGTTCCGGATGTTAGTAGAAGGGCTCCAATAGCCCCGGTGAGGGGCCAAGGGCTTGGGTCGACCATGTGGAATGCGTGTGCTTGGTGGGCCATTAGACGTTTTCTTGTAGGTAGAGGCTTAGGAGGAGGACAAAGACGTATGCTTGGATTATAGCTACAGCAACTTCAAGAAGAGTAAGAAGGAAGAGAATTGTGGCCGTTAAAATTGCAACAGTGGGTATTAGGGGGAGAAGTACAAAGGCTGCGGTGGCAATTAGTTGAATAAGCAGGTGGCCCGCTGTAAGATTTGCAGTGAGTCGAACTCCAAGTGCTAGGGGGCGAATGAATAGGCTAATTGTTTCGATAATGATTAAAACGGGGATTAGAAGAACTGGGGTACCTTCTGGTAGAAGGTGTCCTAGAGCATGTGTGGGCTGGTTTCGCATTCCAATAATTACTGTGGCAAGTCATAGGGGAACGGCAAGGCCTATGTTAAGAGAGAGCTGGGTTGTGGGGGTGAAAGTATAAGGAAGTAAGCCTAGCATATTAATTGTGATTAAGAATACTATTAGAGATGCAAGGATAAGTGCTCATTTATGGCCCCCTTGGTTAAATGGAAGTAGGGGTTGCTGGGTAAATCGCTTAATAAATCAGCTTTGGAGGGTGAGGACTCGGTTGTTTAGTCACCGAGAAGTTGGGGTCGGGTAAAGGGCTCATGGGAGGGCGATTGCTAAAGCAATAAGGGGGATCCCTAAATAAGTTGGGCTTATAAATTGGTCAAAGAAGCTTAGTATCATGGTCAATTTCAGGGTTCAGGTTTAGCTTTTTCGGCCCCTATTGTAGTAGGCTCGTTGTTGAAGTTGTGGGCAAGTACTTTCGGGGGAATAACTGTTAAAAATACAATTCAGGTAAATACTAGAATGGCAAACCAAGGGGCGGGGTTTAATTGAGGCATGTCACTAGAGGTGGTCAGGAGTCACCAATCTTCAGCTTAAAAGGCTGACGCTAGACCTAATTTAGCTTTCTAGTGAGGCGTCTTCAAGTATTAATGAGGATCAGTTCTCGAAGTGTTCAAGTGGGACAGCTTCAACTACGATTGGCATAAAACTATGGTTGGCACCGCAGATTTCGGAACACTGTCCGTAGAAGACACCTGGTCGGGAGGCGATGAAGGCGGTTTGGTTTAGGCGTCCTGGTACCGCATCTATTTTTACTCCTAGAGCAGGGACAGCTCAGGAGTGCAGGACATCTTCTGCTGTTACAAGCACTCGGATCGGGGATTCTATTGGGACTACCATTCGGTGGTCAGCCTCTAAAAGTCGGAATTGACCAGGTGAGAGGTCTTGGGTAGGTACTATATAGGAGTCAAAACCTAAGTCTTCATAGTCAGTGTACTCGTAGCTCCAGTATCATTGGTGTCCGATTGCTTTGACAGTTAGGTGAGGGTCATTAATTTCGTCTATTAGGTATAAAATTCGGAGGGAGGGGAGGGCGATCATAATAAGAATCACAGCTGGGAGAATAGTTCACACAATTTCGATTTCTTGTGAATCAAGAATATATTTGTTAGTAAGCTTAGTAGATACTATGCAGACAATAATGTAAAGGACCAGCGTGCTAATGAGGAATACAATTATCAGGGCGTGGTCATGGAAGTGTAAAAGTTCTTCTATAACAGGTGAGGCCGCGTCTTGGAATCCTAGTTGTGCGGGATGTGCCATTGAGCTCTGGTAAGGCACGCGGGGGTTTAACCCACAATTTTGCCTTGACAAGGCAAGGTAATAAGTTTTACTAGTGCTTTATAAAAGAAAGTGGCAGAATGGGTATGTAGTTGGCTTGAAACCATCTTATGGGGGTTCGATTCCTCCCTTTCTCGTTATTTTGATTGTACTTGAACGTATGCTGGCTCTTCAAAGGTGTGATAGGGTGGAGGGCAGCCGTGAAGTCACTCAACGTTTGTCATGGTTAGTTCAACTGATGCAACTTCCCGTTTGGCGGCAAATGCCTCTCAAATAATAAATAAGAATATAATTACTGCTACGAGTGAGATTAGGGAGCCAATTGAAGAGACTGTGTTCCATAGTGTGTATGCGTCTGGGTAGTCAGAGTAGCGCCGTGGCATTCCCGCAAGTCCGAGGAAGTGTTGTGGGAAGAAGGTTACATTAACCCCTACAAATATAACCCCGAAGTGGATTTTTGTTCAAGTGCTGTGAAGAGTGTACCCTGTAAACAGTGGGAATCAGTGAACGAACGCGGCTATGATGGCAAATACGGCTCCTATTGACAATACATAGTGGAAGTGTGCTACTACATAATAGGTATCGTGCAGAACAATATCTAGGGAAGAATTTGAAAGAACAATCCCTGTTAGGCCCCCTACTGTAAAGAGGAAAATAAACCCCAGTGCCCAGAGAAGGGGTGTTTCCCATTTAATTGAGCCCCCGTGGAGGGTGGCAAGTCAGCTAAATACTTTAACTCCTGTAGGAATGGCAATAATTATTGTCGCTGACGTAAAGTATGCTCGGGTGTCGACGTCCATTCCTACTGTGAATATATGGTGGGCTCATACGATGAAGCCAAGAAGCCCGATGGCTATTATAGCTCAGACTATTCCCATGTACCCAAATGGTTCTTTTTTTCCTGCATAGTATGCTACGATGTGGGAAATTATTCCGAAACCTGGTAAAATAAGAATATAAACTTCTGGGTGGCCAAAGAATCAGAAAAGGTGTTGGTAGAGGATGGGGTCTCCTCCCCCCGCCGGGTCGAAGAATGTTGTGTTAAGGTTTCGGTCTGTTAGCAGCATAGTAATTCCAGCAGCTAGGACGGGTAGAGAGAGAAGAAGAAGAACAGCCGTAACAAGAACAGCCCATACGAATAAAGGTGTCTGGTATTGGGAGATTGCTGGTGGTTTTATATTGATAATTGTTGTAATAAAGTTGATAGCTCCTAAGATTGAGGAAATTCCTGCTAGATGGAGTGAGAAAATGGTTAGGTCAACGGATGCTCCCGCGTGGGCAAGATTTCCTGCAAGAGGGGGGTAAACTGTTCATCCTGTTCCCGCCCCCGACTCAACTCCAGAAGATGCTAGAAGAAAAAGGAAGGATGGGGGGAGAAGCCAGAAGCTTATGTTATTTATTCGCGGGAAGGCCATGTCAGGCGCCCCAATCATTAGGGGCACCAATCAATTACCAAAACCGCCAATTAAAATTGGCATTACTATAAAGAAGATCATTACGAATGCATGCGCAGTAACAATTACATTGTAAATCTGATCATCTCCCAGGAGGGCGCCTGGTTGACTCAGCTCTGCCCGAATTAGTAGGCTTAGGGCAGTACCTACTATACCGGCTCAGGCACCAAATACCATATAAAGGGTGCCAATATCTTTATGATTAGTTGAGAAAAATCAGCGTGTGATTGCCACAGGTAGGATGGCCGAAGGTCCAGGCGGCGGATTGTAGCTCCGAGGATAGAGGTTTAAGTCCTCTTTTTACCAAAGCTCTGTAGTGAAGTTCATGTCAGGTTGCAAACCTGAAGACGCGGCTTAAGACCCGCCGGGGCTTTCCCCGCCTTTTCCAGGCGGCGGGGAAAGGTAGATGGATGCTCGCTGGTTGGGGCGTTTAGCTGTTAACTAAAAATTTGTAGGATCGAGGCCTTCCCATCTAGAAAAGCTTTAGCTTAATTAAAGTGTCTGGGTTGCATTCAGAAGATGTGGGATAAAGTCCTGCAAGCTTTAGTCAGAGGCTAGGAGACTTTCACTCCTGCTTAGAGCTTTGAAGGCTCGTGGTCTTAATTCTATCCTAAGCCTCTAGGACAGGAGGGAAACAATAGAGGGTGCGAGGGGAAGGAGGCAAATTGCTGATGTTAGGGCAATGGAGGTGGGGAGGGTGGGTCGTTTGGTTGAGGTTCGTCAGGGGGTGGCGGAGGCTGTGGGGTGAGGTGACAGGGTTAATGCTAGGGAGTATGTTAAGCGAAGGTAAAAGTATAGGCTTAGAAGGGCCCCTAGGGCCGCAATTGTTGCCATTATTAGGTATCCTTGCGTTGTTAGTTGTTGAAGAATAAATCATTTCGGTATGAAGCCTGTGAGTGGGGGGAGGCCGCCTAAAGAGAGGAGGACAAGGCAGGTTAGTGCGGCCAGTGCAGGGGCCTTAGTTCAATTTGTTGCTAGGGCGGCAATATTGGTGGCGTTTATCTTTTTTAGGGACAAGAATGCTGCTGATGTTATTGTAATATAGGTCAAAAGAGCGAGGATGGATATTTGTGGGGCCATTTGTATGACTAGGATTATTCATCCGAGATGGGCGATGGATGAGTATGCTAGGATTTTTCGGATCTGAGTTTGGTTTAGGCCCCCTCATCCGCCCACGAGAATTGATAGGACAGCTAGTGCCGACAAGATTAGGGGGTTGGACTCTCGGGCTATGTGAAGAAGAAGGAAGAATGGGCCTAGCTTCTGTCAGGTCGATAAAATAAGGCCTGTGGATAGAGAGATTCCTTGGAGAACTTCAGGAAGTCAGAAGTGGACAGGGGCAAGGCCAAGCTTAAGGGCAAGGGCTATTGTTGCTAGGTTAACAGCGACTGGGTCCGTTATGAAAAATATAGATCATATTCCCGTCTTTCAGGCATTAATAGTGCATGCAAACAGAAAAACAGCAGATGCTGTTGCTTGCGTGAGGAAGTATTTTGTTGTTGCCTCTACCGCTCGTGGGTGGTGTTGTTGGGCTATTAGGGGAATAATAGCCAGGGTGTTGATTTCTAGACCAATTCATGCAATTAGTCAGTGAGAGACTGAGAGGATAAGAAAGGTTCCTAGTCCTAGGCTAGAAATGAAGATGGCCAGAACGTATGGGTTCATTAGTAAGGGAAGGATTTTAACCAACATGTCCGGGGTATGGGCCCGAAAGCTTATTTAGCTGACTTTACTAGAAAGTGGTGTAGTGGAAGCACCTAGAGTTTTGATCTCTGCAGGATGGGTTCAAGTCCCTTTTTTCTAAGGAGTCGGGGGGAGTCTAACCCCCGTAGTTCACTCTATCAAAGTGATCCTTGGGCATTCAGGCACGGCTCCAGTTTAGAACTGAGGGGGAAGTCCTGCAGTGCCAATGGGTAAAGAGATGTGCCAAAGGATCATGGCTAGGGTGATGGGTAGGAAGTTTTTTCAGATTAGGTGCATGAGTTGGTCATATCGGAAACGGGGGTAGGATGCTCGAACTCACAGGAAGACTACTGAAAGTAGGGCGGCTTTGACCCCGATGTTAATCGCGGTAAGCTCTGGAATAGCCGGAAAGTTTGAGGCCCCTAGGAAAAGGATAGCGGATAGGGTGTTTATAAATAGGATGTTTGCATATTCGGCCAGGAAGAACAAGGCGAATGGTCCTCCGGCATATTCTACGTTAAAGCCAGAGACTAGCTCGGACTCACCCTCGGTAAGGTCAAAGGGTGCTCGGTTGGTTTCTGCCAGGGTGGAGATGTATCACATTGCTGCTAGAGGTCAGGCGGGGGCTAAAAGTCAAATGCTTTCTTGGGTGACACTAAATATAGAGAGGGTGAATCCTCCCGTAAATACGATTGTGGAGAGCAGAATTAGTCCTAATGCTACTTCATACGAAATAGTCTGGGCGACAGCCCGTAGGGCCCCAATAAGAGCGTATTTAGAATTTGATGCTCACCCGGAGCCTAGAATAGAGTAGACGGCCAGGCTTGAAATGGCTAGAATAAATATAATGGTGAGGTTGAGGTCTGTGACCGGAAAGGGAAGAGGAAGGGGGGCTCAGAGGGTTAGTGCTAGGGTGAGAGCAAGTGTGGGGGTCGCAAGGAAAAGAAAAGGTGAGGACGTTGAGGGGCGTACGGGTTCTTTGATAAAGAGTTTTACTCCGTCTGCAATGGGTTGGAGGAGGCCATAAGGGCCTACGATGTTTGGTCCTTTCCGTAGTTGTATATATCCTAGAACTTTTCGTTCGATTAGGGTTAGAAAGGCTACAGCTAAAAGTACGGGGACAATGTAGGCAAGTGGGTTAATAATGTGGGTTATTAGGGTGCTAAGCATAACTAGGGAGAGGATTTGAACCTCTGAGGGGGGAGGCTTAGGCTCCCTGCATTTACCGGGCTCTGCCACCTTAGTTGGGCCCTTCTTTTGGGCTGGGGGTTACTTCCCTTTGGCTAATTGAGTTGGTTTCATTAGGTGGGGAGGAGGCGTGCTTGAAGTATTGGCCTCACCATTCCGGTCCTTTCGTACTAGGAAGGGTCGTTTTACAGATAGAAACTGACCTGGATTACTCCGGTCTGAACTCAGATCACGTAGGACTTTAATCGTTGAACAAACGAACCCTTGATAGCGGCTGCGCCATCAGGATGTCCTGATCCAACATCGAGGTCGTAAACCCTCTCGTCGATATGGACTCTGGGAGAGGATTGCGCTGTTATCCCTAGGGTAACTTGGTCCGTTGATCGGCGGTTTGGCCGGATCATTGTTGGTCAAATTTTTTGAGACTTAGAGCGGGAGCTCTTAGTTTTAGAGTTGCCTCCTGTCCACTCGGGAGCTTTTTTATCTCCCGTGGTCGCCCCAACCGAAAACGCTTGTGCCAGGTTCATGTTATTTGGGAGATTTTCATTCGCTTTTCATGGTTGGTTAACGTTTAAAGCTCCATAGGGTCTTCTCGTCTTGTAGGTGCATGCCCGCTTCTGCACGGGCAGATCAGTTTCATTGACCAGGAAAAAGAGACAGTTAAACCCTCGTTATGCCATTCATACAGGTCTCCATTTAAGAGACAATTGATTGCGCTACCTTCGCACGGTTAAAATACCGCGGCCGTTAAACTCTAAGTCACAGGGCAGGCGGGACCTCCTATATTGGGTCAGGGCAGGAGGCGATGTTTTTGGTAAACAGGCGGGGTTTAGGTTTGCCGAGTTCCTTTTTTTCCTTTAAGTCTTTCCTCTGGGGGGCACTCTTGTGTAAGGGTAACGATAGTTTGTGCGTGTTTTTCTTGACCCGTCACAGGTAGGAAACGCAGGTCCCTCTTTTTTTGGGTTCGATAATTGTCGGTGGGGGGTCCGATCCGACTTACACTTGTGCACGGAGAAGTTCGTTCTTCTTATTACTCGTTCTAGCATGGTCTTTTTTATGGGGGGCATAAAGCGGCCCAGTATTTTTAGAAGCATTGGATTGGTTAATCTAATAATAGGATTATTTAGGTCTGAGCTTTAACGCTTTCTGATCAGATGGCTGCTTTCAGGCCCACTGAAACCTGTGTCCTTTGTTTAGGATATTCCTTGGCTATCTTTTAAGGTTGTGTCCTTTGTTAGGGAAGCTGTACCCCCCCTAACTAACTTCCGTCAGTAACTTAGGGCCTTTATTTAGTGTTAACTTTTGTGGCTGGAGGTTCAACGGAGCTGAACTTCTATTCATTTCTTGGCAACCAGCTATTACCTGACTCGATAGGTCTATCACTTCTACTCGGAGATCTTCCCACTCTTTTGCCACAGAGACGGGTTGGCCCTTTAAAAGGCTGTCTCGGAGTAGCTCGTCCAGGTTTCGGGGGGGCAAACTAGAGTTCTCTTTGCTTGGGGTACTAGCTAGATCATGATGCAAAAGGTACGAGGTGAATTCTCTGCTTTTATTTACTTAAGTGCGTTATTTCATTTCTCTTTCAGCTTTCCCTTGCGGTACTGTGTCTATAGCTTCATTCGCTCCTTTTCTGTCGCCCGTACTGGGGTGGTCAAATGTTTTGTTTTTATTGGTTGCGTTTTTGTAAAATTATCAATATTTTAAGGTTTGTATCATTAGGTAATTGAGCTAGCTGTTTGGTTCAGGGTGATCCAACTTGCATGGATGTTTACTCGGTGTAAGGGAGTCGCTTGACTATCTCGGCCACACCCTGGTTATCCCAAGTGCACCTTCCGGTACACTTACCATGTTACGACTTACCTCCCCTTGTTTCCATGAAAGATGTTATGTACTTTAAAAAAGGTTGTTGGGGAGAGTGACGGGCGGTGTGTGCGCGCTTCAGAGCCGGCTTCAAGGAGGCACTCTGTTCCTTCTTTACTGCTAAATCCACCTTCTGGTTTTCGATTTCAGAATTACCTTTCGTAGTTTCCTATATCTAGGAAATGTAGCCCATTTCTTCCTACTTCGTACGCTACACCTCGACCTGACGTTTTGGACAGTGTTCATTTTGCTTACTGTGGTGCCTTCATAGGGTAAGCTGGCGACGGTGGTATATAGGCGGAAGGGGCAAGAAGTAGTGAGGTTGAACGGGGGTTATCGGTTCTAGAACAGGCTCCTCTAGGTGGGTCTGAAGCACCGCCAAGTCCTTTGGGTTTTAAGCTGTGCTTGTAGTCCCCTGGCGGATACTTTCGTATATGAGTATCTAGGTTTATGGCTGGGCATAGTGGGGTATCTAATCCCAGTTTGTGCCCCAGCTGTCGTGGGTTCTGGTAGAAAGTATTAAAGCCACTTTCGTTAATGGTGTTCGAACTCCTATTAGCGTATAACGGCTGAAGAAGTCTTTAGCTTTAGTGTATGTTTCCCATAACCACTCTTTACGCCGATAATGTCAACTTGGGTCCCTCGTATAACCGCGGTGGCTGGCACGAGTTTTACCGGCCCTCTTAACCTTGGCTAAGTCAAGTTTTCACTTATGGCTTAATGTCTATCACTGCTGAATACCCTTGGGGGTGTGGCAAAGCAAGGTGTCTTGGGCTGAGTGTCGTGCCTGATACCGGCTCCTCGTCCCCGGACGGGGGAGTGAGGGCATCCTCACGGGGTTGCGGATACTTGCATGTGTAAACTAGGTTAAAGCTGATAATAAGATCAGGACCAAATCTTTGTGCTCGCGGGGCTTTCTAGGGCCCATCTTAACATCTTCAGTGTTATGCTTTAGTTAAGCTACGCTAGC